GCAAAACTTAGATTGGTGAAATACGACCTCTCTGAGATATATGGTTTATGCCGGAAAGGTACGAAGTTGGACTAATTTGGAAACATTGGGCAATTTACTTTATACTTCTATTGCTGCTCAGAAGAAATAGAGGGATCAGAGACAGTCACTGTTGGAAACTGGGGAGTTGGCTGATAAAGATGGACAGTAACGATCGCGTAATATAAATTCTTCGGCCTCGTCATCGAAAGCGGCTTCCAATTGCTCGGAAATTCTAAGCTATATGGGGGACTTGGATGGTGAGCAAAAACAATTGATCAAGAAGTTGGTCAACTTTCGCATGAAAGAAGGTAAAAAAACAAGAGTTCGTGCTATTGTTTATCAAACTTTTCATCGCCCCGCTCGAACTGAACGCGATGTAATCAAACTTATGGTTGACGCCCTAGAGAATATAAAGCCCATATGCGAAGTGGAAAGAGTAGGAAGAGCAGGTACTATTTATGATGTCCCTGGGATTGTAGCCAGGGATCGTCAACAAACCTTAGCTATTCGTTGGACCCTTGAAGCAGCTTTCAAACGACGTATAATCTACAGGACAAGCTTAGAGCAATGTTCATTTGATGAGATACTGGATGCTTACCGAAAGAGGGGAATTGCACGTAAGAAAAGGGGGAATCTTCATAGACTGGCTTCCACCAATCGAAGTATCGCGCATTTCAGATGGTGGTAAAGTGAGACCACAAAAAGAGCTCTTCCGAATGATAAATAAAAAAAGTGCTTAGTTTCGTTGGAAAAACCAACGCAAATCTCATATTTACTTTATAAAGCCGGATATATAAAAGGTTGGAGAGAGTGACTTTATGAAATTCTCTTATGTTATGTAAGTAGCTATGTAGTTAGTTAGTCTTTTTTTTCTAGTAAGCCTCTTCCCTGTGTATTAGCCCCCCTTTTTTCAAAAAAGAAGCCCCAGCTCCCTAAGAGGGACCCTTCTCTGATAAGGAAGGAAACAAAAGAATCTCAATTTTACGACAAATCCGGTCCGATGGCTGTTCTCCACTAACCACAAAGATATAGGGACTCTATATTTCATTTCATCTTTGGTGCCATTGCTGGAGTGATGGGCACATGCTTCTCAGTACTGATTCGTATGGAATTAGCACGACCCGGCGATCAAATTCTTGGTGGGAATCATCAACTTTATAATGTTTTAATAACGGCTCACGCTTTTTTAATGATCTTTTTTATGGTTATGCCGGCGATGATAGGTGGATCTGGTAATTGGTCTGTTCCGATTCTGATAGGTGCGCCTGACATGGCATTTCCACGATTAAATAATATTTCATTCTGGTTGTTGCCACCAAGTCTCGTGCTCCTATTAAGCCCAGCCTTAGTAGAAGTGGGTAGCGGCACTGGGTGGACGGTCTATCCGCCCTTAAGTGGTATTACCAGCCATTCTGGAGGAGCAGTTGATTCAGCAATTTCTAGTCCTCATCTATCTGGTGTTTCATCCATTTTAGGTTCTATCAATTTTATAACAACTATCTCCAACATGCGTGGACCTGGAATGACTATGCATAGATCACCCCTATTTGTGTGGTCCGTTCTAGTGACAGCATTCCCACCTTTATTATCACTTCCGGTACTGGCAGGGGCAATTACCATGTTATTAACCGAGAAATAGCGTAATAGAGAGAAAGATTGTATCAATATCAAGGCAAGTGGGAGGCGAGTAATTGAATCATCATCAGGTTAGGATCGATCTAAACCAGCCCATTATTTATATGATATGATTCAACATGCCAACTATTAAACAACTTATGTTCACAGGGGCTAGAAAGACTCGGTCATAGGAACTTAGACCACCTACGCGCTGGTAAACGAAAACCACCTCGACCGGATCAGAGTAAACAACAATGTCGAATCAGGCCGCCCCTTGTCTTGAAAGAATTCACACGCGGCCACCAGCTTTCCAAAAAGAAGGGGAGATCTGCTGCTTACTGCTCACGGAAACACTAGATTTATTCATTTTCTTCAGTACTCTTTGGGTAGAGAGTAACATCCTTAGCCTTGCACATAAAATGGGAAGTATTCTCTCTACCACAATGATACACATCACGATCATAGAGCTAAGGCCGACCCCATAATATGTGTGTAACATTCATGGGAACAACATCACACCAAATATAATCTTTATAATGACCAGAAAATAGAAACTAAACAGCATTGAGTTACCGGTATGGTAGTTTTGTTGATCCATGCGACATGATATGGTTGTGGATGTGGCTCGGTAGGAAGCTTCTATATCTCAACTGTAGAGGCTGAAACCACATTCATGCAACTCCCACCATCAATGACCAGCTTCCGTAATTCTTTGCCGCAGGTGACAAGTGTTTGAAAGATGGTTGTTCTCTTCCAATCTTACTTCTCAATCTTTGGGGCAGCGAGAGCCGAACCACCATAGCAAGGGAGGTATCTACGTCAGAATCCACCAAGTCGTCTGCATTGAACTCTGGATTCTCTT